TTTACATTATATTTGTTTGCAACAATATATAGATATTTCAATACACATTGTCACTTGTTGAAATTGCCGTTCGGGCTTTACCTGTTTTAGGGGTTTGGCAGGAATAATAAGACTTGTTCGGCGTAGGGGGTAGGGGGGTTTGTCGCGCACAAACCCCTCCACTTAAAAAAGGGGATAATATAGAGAAATCAGGTGTATAGGGCCACTCTTTATGCACTTGAAAGTGATTATTGTTGTTCTTTATTGTAATATCTTTATATTATTACACGATTATACTAATAAATCAAGAGCTAGTACGACCTTGTTAATCATCTTAGTGGGCAGTCTCACATGCCAGGTGAAAGGAAAGAGAAAAAAAAGAACCAGATGCATTTAAAAGAACGCCTTGGCTTGGTGGGTCATGGACAATTAGCACTCCACCATTAACCAGATGCCAGTATAATTATCCGAGTGGGGAGTTTTAGAACGTATGGCCCTGAAATAGGAACCAGATGCCAGTAATAATTCACAGTGTGCTACCCCCAAGATAAAATGCCCCTGACCCTATCATGCAGAATGTACATTCAGAAATAAACCAGTTGGTGGTTTCTTACTACATTAATTATCTGAGGTCCTATTTCAGTTGATATGGGATATAGGATGTTTGAATGAGGTTATGGGGCATAAGCGAGTTATCAGCTTAAATTGACCTATTCGTGAGTTTTAAGAGAATGCTTATGCGTGTCATAGTCGAATGTTGGTGTTTGTAAGCTTTAATTCAGTGATGTGAGAATAACTTAAATGTCCCTAGATTCATTAATGTAAAATTATGCATAATATGTACCTCTGACATAATGCACATATACATAGATGTAGTAACACCTATGTATGGGTCTAATCATAGATATGTAGTACAACATATAATTGTTGTTTACACATAATGATATTAGGACTATGGGGGGCCGTGGGGGGCCAGAGAGTAGTTTAATTTAGAATCCTAGCTTTGGGAGTTAGGGGTAGGAGTTAAAATCTCTTCTCTTTGGGCACTAGGGGGGATTTTAACCCCCGATCTCCGGATTACAAGACCGGCGCTTTTAGGCTAAGCTACTGGGGCAGTTTCATTCGAGTGCCTTGTTTTCGGCTCACCCTGCGACGGGTATAAAAATTAAAAACAGGGAAAAGTAAAGTACGGATGCGATTTGTCCAATAAGAACATAGGGGTGTTCTACTGGTATGCCGCCAATTCAGGTTAGAATTAATATATTTGCGACTAAGGCTCAGAAAAGGAGTTGGGTAGCTGGTCGAAAGGTGGTTCCTCGCTGTTTAGATGTGTGTAGGATGGGGACTACTAATAATACTAGGATTGAAGCTAGGAGGGCTAGAACGCCTCCGAGTTTGTTGGGGATTGATCGGAGGATGGCGTACGCAAATAGAAAATATCACTCTGGTTTGATGTGGGGTGGGGTTACCAATGGGTTGGCTGGTGTGAAATTGTCTGGGTCACCAAGAAGGTTTGGTCAAAAGAGGGAGAGGGTTGTAAGGGCAAAAAGAAGGACTGTAAACCCTAGGAGGTCTTTGTAGGTGAAGTAGGGGTGAAAAGGGATTTTATCGGCATTTGAGTTTAAGCCTGTTGGGTTGTTAGATCCTGTTTCGTGTAGGAAAAGAAGGTGAATTACTGCTGCTGCCACGATGATAAAGGGAAATAGAAAATGGAAGGCAAAAAATCGGGTAAGGGTTGCATTGTCTACTGAGAAACCTCCCCAAATTCATTGAACTAACTCGTTTCCGACATAGGGGACGGCAGACATTAGGCTGGTAATAACTGTGGCTCCTCAAAAGGATATTTGACCCCACGGTAAAACGTAGCCCACGAAGGCGGTTATTATGGTTAGTAGAAAAAGGACTACTCCGGTGTTTCATGTTTCTTGGTAAAGGTATGATCCGTAATACAGGCCTCGGGCAATGTGGATGTAAAGGCAAATGAAGAAGAATGAGGCTCCGTTAGCATGCATGCTTCGAATAAGTCAGCCGTAGGTAACGTCTCGTGAGATGTGGATAACGGAGGAGTATGCGGTGGAAATATCTGAGGTGTAATGTATGGCTAAAAATAGGCCGGTCAGGATTTGTGCTGCCAGACATAATGCTAGAAGGGAGCCATAGTTTCATCAGAAGGAAATGTTAGAGGGGGTGGGGAGGTCAATTACTATGTCGTTAGCAATTTTTAGTAAGGGGTGGGTTTTTCGTAGGCTTGCCATTAGGGGTTCTTGTAGTTGAATTACAACGGTGGTTTTTCAAGTCACTGGTTTCGGTTAGAATCCGAGTGGGAATTATGACTTATCTTGTGTCTTTATTTCTGTTGGGTTTAATTGTGGGTTTGGTTGCTGTGGCTTCTAATCCGGCTCCCTATTTTGCTGCTTTTGGGTTGGTTGTGGCGGCGGGGGTCGGGTGTGGGGTTTTGGTGGGGCATGGTGGGGCTTTTTTGTCACTGGTGTTGTTTTTAATTTATTTGGGGGGAATATTGGTTGTGTTTGCTTATTCGGCAGCTTTGGCTGCTGAGCCTTTTCCTGAGAGTTGAGGGGATCGTTCGGTGGTTGGATATGTAGTTGTTTATTTTGTGGTGGTTTTATTGGCTGCCGGTTTATTTTGGGGGGGTTGGTATGAGGGCTCATGGGTGTTGGTGGATGAGTTTAAAGAATTTTTTATTTTGCGGGGGGATTCTAGTGGAGTGGCATTAATGTATTCGGTTGGTGGCGGAATATTGGTGGTGTGTGCTTGAGTGCTTCTTCTCACTTTGTTTGTGGTGCTGGAGTTAACTCGGGGTTTGAGCCGTGGGGCATTGCGAGCGGTTTAAATGGTGGCTAGCAGGGTGGCTAAGGCTGTGGTGAGTAGGAAAATTGTTAAGTAGGTTTTAATTATTCCCCGTTGAGCATTACTTGTGGTAGTAATTATTTTTATTTGGGTGGAAGTTAGTCCTTTTGGGCCTACCATTTCGAATCATGTTTGGTCAATTATTTGGGTGGAGATGGTTTGTCCTAGGGTGAGGTTGAGTTTGGGGGCTAGTCGGTGAGTAATTGCGGGAAAATACCCCAGCATGTTGGAGAAGTTGTGTAGCGGAATGGTCGGAGTAGTTTTGAATTGCTTGTTTGTTAAAGAGGCTAGCTCTATAGCCAGGAGAAGGCCAGTGATTGTTACCACTAAAGCGGCTAATTTAAGAAGGGGGGCCATAGTTATGATTGGGGTTTTGAGTGGAATAATATTTGAGGTGATGATAAAACCTGCGATAATGCTCCCTCAGGCCAGGCGTTTGATGGGGTTAATAAGGGAGGGGTTATTTTCGTTAATTGGTGAGAGTGCCATAAATCGTGGGGTGCCCATAGAAACAAAGAATACTACCCGGAAACTGTAAATGGCAGTGAAAGAGGTGGCAATAAGAGTAAGGATTAGGGCTCAGGCGTTTAGGTATGAAGTGTTAAGGGCTTCGATGATTGCGTCTTTTGAGAAAAACCCTGCTAGAAAGGGGGTGCCGGTTAGGGCGAGACTTCCAATAGTGAGGCATGAGGAGGTGAGGGGCATAAGGTTGTGAAGTCCTCCTATTTTTCGGATATCCTGTTCGTTGTTAAGGCTGTGGATAATAGATCCTGAACATAAAAATAGCATGGCTTTGAAAAAGGCATGGGTACAGATGTGAAGGAAAGCTAGTTGTGGTTGATTGAGTCCAATAGTAACCATTATTAATCCTAGTTGACTGGAGGTGGAAAATGCGACGATTTTTTTGATGTCGTTTTGGGTGAGAGCGCAGGTTGCCGTAAATAGGGTGGTTAATGCTCCTAAGCAGAGGCAGGTGGTGAGAGCCACTTGGTTGTCTTGTATAAGCGGGTGAAGGCGGATGAGTAAAAAAATACCAGCCACCACTATCGTGCTGGAATGTAGAAGGGCAGACACTGGCGTAGGACCCTCCATGGCAGAGGGCAGCCAAGGATGTAGGCCAAACTGTGCTGACTTACCGGTGGCTGCGACTACTAGGCCAATTAGAGGGAGTGTTAGGTTAAATTCTTTGAATGTAAAAAATATTTGCTGAATTTCTCAGGAGTTTAAGTTTATCGCGAATCAGGCTATAGCCATGATTAGTCCGATATCTCCAACTCGGTTATATAAAACGGCTTGGAGGGCTGCTGTGTTGGCGTCGGCTCGGCCGTACCACCACCCAATGAGAAGGAATGATATAATACCAACCCCTTCTCAACCAATAAATAGTTGAAATATGTTGTTGGCTGTTACTAGAATAATCATGGCTATGAGGAAGAGAAGGAGATATTTGAAGAATCGATTCATGTTGGGGTCTGCGTGTATATACCATGAGGCAAACTCTAAGATAGATCATGAGACGTAAAGGGCAATAGGGGTAAAAATAATTGAGTAATGGTCAAATTTAAAGCTAATGTTGATGTCAAAGGTTGCGGTGTTTATTCAGTGCCAGTTGGTAATGATGTTTTCAACTCCTTGGTCTAGGAAAATAAATAATGGAAGAAGGCTTACCACGAATGCGGTACTAATCCCCGTTTTGACGTGGGTGATGGCTCAATTGTTTTCTTGGGGTTTAGGGTTTAATGTGGTAATGAGGGGATATAGGAGGAGACCGAAGATTAATAGGAAGCAGGTTGAGAAAATTAGGGTGGTTGGTTGCATAGCTGCTACTTGGACTTGCACCAAGAGTTTTTGGTTCCTAAGACCAATGGATAAGCTGTTATCCTTTAGGAGCGCGAATGAGCCGCGGAATTAAACCGTGGGTTTAGGGATTAGCAGTCTCTATTAGTTTCATGCCTCTTTCGGTGGATAAGGGGATTTTAACCCCTGTCTTTAGAATCACAATCTAGTGTTTTAGTTAAACTATATCTACAGTAGCATCAGCCTCATATGAGTTCAGGTTTTGTGGTTAATAAAATAATGGGGATTAGATGGAGGATTATCAATAGGTGTTCTCGTGTGTGGTATGGGGTTAATCCGATTATGTGAGCGGGGGTTGGTCCTCGTTGAGACATCAGGAAGAGATACAAGGAGTAACTGGCTGTAATTAGGGTCCCCAGGCCTGTGAGGGCCAGGGTTCATGGGGATCAGTTAAATATCGTGGCAATAATTATGATCTCCCCCATTAAGTTTGGAAGGGGTGGTAGGGCAAGATTAGCTAGGTTGGCAGTAAATCATCAGACCGCTGTTAAGGGGAATAACATTTGAAGTCCTCGTGCTAACACTATGGTTCGACTATGGGTGCGTTCATAGCTTGTATTGGCTAAACAAAATAGAGCTGAAGAGGCTAGACCGTGTGCAATCATAAGAATAATTGCTCCGGTGAAGCCTCATGGGGTCTGAATAAGAATGCCTCCGGCTACTAAGCCCATGTGACTAACGGAGGAGTAAGCGATAAGTGATTTGAGGTCTGTTTGTCGTAGGCAAATAGACCCGGTTATAATAATTCCCCAGAGCGCAAGTACGATAAATGGGTAGGCTATTTCTTTAGTGAGGGGGTCTAGCATAATTATCATACGCATTATTCCATACCCGCCAAGCTTTAGAAGAACGGCGGCTAAAACCATGGAGCCCGCAATAGGTGCTTCTACATGTGCTTTGGGTAGTCAGAGGTGGACTCCGTATAGGGGTATTTTTACTAGAAAGGCGATAAGACATCCTGCTCACCAAATTTTATCCCCCCAGGAAGAAAGGGAAAGGGGCTGAGAATATTGTAGTGTAAGCATGGAGAGTGTTCCTGTGTTGTTTTGGAGGAGGAGGAGGGCGACCAGTAAAGGAAGAGAGCCTGCGAGAGTATAAAAGAGGAAGTATGTTCCCGCGTTAAGGCGTTCTGTTTGATTTCCTCATCGGGTGATAATAATAAGAGTCGGTAGAAGGGTGGCTTCAAATATAACATAGAATATAATGATTTCGGTGGCCCCAAAGGCTAAAATGAGAAATGTTTGAAGAGATGTTAAAAGTGAGATGTACATGCGTTGGCGATTAATGGGTTCGGGGGAGATGTGGTTTTGGCTGGCTAAAATTATAAGTGGAAGGAGTCAACAGGTGAGCACTAGGAGGGGGGTGGAGAGAGGGTCAGTTGCTAAGTAGGAATTAGATGAGGATCAGCCAATTTCTGAGTCTCACTTCAATCAGGATAGGCTGATTAGGGCAATTAAGAGACTTTGGGTTGTTGTAATAATTCAGAGTCATTTGGGGGGAGCTAATCAAATTGTGGGAAAAAGTATGAGTGTTGGAATAAGAATTTTTAACATTGCAGGAGGTTTAGGCTTTGTAGACGATCGGTGCCGTGAGTGCGTGCTGTGGCAACTAGCAGGGCTAGTCCTGCGCTAGCCTCACAGGCTGAGAAGGCTAGGAGAAGTATTGGGGCTGAAGAGTATCCTGTTGCTTCTAATTGTAGTGTTCAAATGGAAAGAGCAATAAATAGTGCCAGTATTATTCCTTCTAAGCAGAGGAGGGCTGATAGGAGGTGGGTGCGGTGGAATGCTAGGCCCATAAGCCCTAAGATGAAGGCTGAGCTAAAGCTGAAGTGTGCGGGTGTCATAAGGGAGTCACGGATTTTAACTGTGATTTTCTGAGCCGAAATCAGAGGTCTTGTTTGGACTAACCCCCTATTCGGCTCACTCTAGGCCTCCTTGGGTTCATTCGTAAACTAGGCCTAATGTGAGCAGGGCTAAGACTGCGGCGGCTCAGATAAAAGTGTTAAGAGGGGTAAGCAGTTGTACTCCTCACGGCAGGGGAAGGAGAAGTGCGATTTCTAGGTCAAAAAGGAGAAAGAGAATGGCGATTAAGAAAAATCGTAATGAAAATGGCAGTCGGGCGGAGCCCAGGGGATCGAAGCCGCATTCGTAGGGCGAAAGTTTTTCTGCGTCAGGGGTCATTTGAGGCAATCAAAAAGATACAATGGCTAAAATAACAGACAGGGTGATGGTAATTAGTAGAATTGTTGTAATTAAATTCATTATCTTTCCTTGGGGTTTAACCAAGACTGGGTGATTGGAAGTCACTTGTACGACTTAATACTAGAAAGATTATGAGCCTCATCAGTAGATAGATACGTAAAGGAATAGTCATACGACATCGACGAAGTGCCAGTATCATGCGGCGGCTTCAAATCCGAAATGGTGTTCTGAGGTGAAGTGGTATTGAATTTGTCGGAGTAGGCAGACGGTTAGGAAAGTAGACCCAATAATTACATGTAAACCGTGGAATCCTGTCGCAACAAAAAATGTTGAACCGTAAACTCCGTCAGCGATAGTAAAGGGGGCTTCATAGTATTCTATGGCTTGAAGAAGGGTAAAATAGAAGCCTAGGAGGATTGTTAGGCCAAGGGATTGAATGGCCTCTTTTCGGTTACCCTCTATTAAGCTGTGGTGTGTCCAGGTGACTGTGACACCAGAAGCGAGAAGAACAGCAGTGTTTAAGAGGGGTACTTCGAATGGGTCTAGTGGGGAAATTCCGGTTGGGGGTCAACATCCGCCCAGTTCTGGGGTTGGTGCTAGGCTTGAGTGGTAGAAAGCTCAGAAGAAACCTAAAAAGAAGAAAACTTCTGATGTGATAAATAAAATTATTCCGTAGCGTAGACCTTTTTGTACGGGGGGAGTGTGGTGTCCTTGAAATGTCCCCTCTCGAATTACATCACGCCATCATTGACATATGGTGAGTAGAGTAAGTACTAGTCCGAGGGATAGTAGAGTTATTGAGTGAAAATGAAACCAGATTGCGAGACCGGATGTTAGTAAGAGAGCAGCGACTGCGCCGGTTAGGGGTCAGGGGCTTGGGTCAACCATGTGGTATGCGTGTGCTTGGTGGGCCATTAGATATTTTCTTGTAGGTAAAGGCTTAGTAAAAGGACAAATACGTAAGCTTGGATTATAGCGACTGCTACCTCTAATAGTGTAAGAAGAAATATTACTATGGTTGTTAAGAGGGCTACTGTTGGCATCATAGGTAGGAGTAGGAATGCGGCGGTGGCAATTAGTTGAATGAGCAGGTGTCCGGCTGTTAGGTTGGCAGTTAGTCGAACTCCCAGTGCTAGGGGTCGAATGAAGAGGCTGATAGTTTCGATAATAACTAGTATTGGAATAAGGGGGACCGGGGTTCCTTCTGGCAGGAGGTGTCCTAGGGCTGATGTGGGTTGATTTCGCATGCCGATAATAATGGTAGCTAATCATAGGGGGACTGCAAGTCCCATATTTAAGGATAGCTGAGTGGTGGGGGTAAAGGTGTATGGGAGAAGGCCTAGCATGTTAAGGGTAATAAGGAAAATTATTAAAGAGGTGAGTAAAGCTGCCCATTTATGTCCCCCTAGGCTAAGGGGGAGGAGTAATTGTTGGGTGAAACGGTTGATGAATCAGCCTTGTAGGGTTACAAGACGGTTATTTAGTCAACGGGTAGACGGGGTGGGGTATAGAATTCAAGGCAGGGTGAGGGCTAAGGCCATTAAGGGGATGCCTAGGTATGTGGGGCTCATAAACTGGTCAAAGAGATTTAGTGTCATGGTCAGTTTCAGGGTTCGGGTTTGATTTTTTCTGTACTTTGTGTGGTTGGTTCATTGGTAAAGGTGTGGCTAATAACTTTAGGGGGAATCACGGTTAGGAATACTAATCAAGAAAATACTAAAATGGCAAATCATGGGGCGGGATTTAATTGGGGCATGTCACTAGAGGTGGTTAGGAGTCACCAGTCTTTAGCTTAAAAGGCTAACGCTAGTCCTGGTTTAGCTTTCTAGTGAGGCGTCTTCAAGTATTAAGGAGGATCAGTTTTCAAAATGTTCGAGAGGAACAGCTTCCACCGTAATGGGTATAAAGCTGTGGTTAGCTCCGCAGATCTCGGAACATTGTCCGTAGAACACCCCAGGGCGGGAGGCGATAAAAGCTGTCTGATTTAGGCGGCCTGGTACTGCGTCTATTTTTACCCCTAGTGCGGGGACAGTTCATGAGTGTAAGACGTCTTCGGCTGAGACCAAAACTCGGATGGGCGATTCTATTGGGACGACTATTCGGTGGTCTGTTTCTAGAAGTCGAAATTGGCCGGGGTTAAGATCTTGTGTTGGGATTATGTATGAGTCAAAGGCTAGGTCTTCGTAGTCTGTGTATTCGTAGCTTCAATACCATTGATGGCCTATTGCTTTAATGGTGAGATGAGGGTCATTAATTTCGTCTATCAAATAGAGAATGCGGAGAGAGGGAAGGGCAATTAAGATAAGGATAACTGATGGGAGGATGGTTCATACAATCTCGATTTCTTGGGAGTCTAGAATGTATTTGTTAGTAAGTTTAGTTGAAACCATTGCTATAATAATGTAAAGAATGAAGGTGCTGATGAGGAGCACAATTATAAGTGTATGGTCGTGAAAGTGAAGAAGCTCTTCTATTACTGGTGAGGCCGCGTCTTGGAATCCTAGTTGGGAGGGATGTGCCATTTTAGCTTTAAGCTCAGGACTCGCAGGGGTCTAACCCACAATTTTGTCTTGACAAGGCAGTGTAATGTTTTTACTAGGGTCCTGATGGAAGAAAGTGACAGAGCGGTTATGTGACTGGCTTGAAACCAGTATACGGGGGTTCAATTCCTCCCTTTCTCGTTAGTTTGCTTGTACCTGTACAAATGCCGGCTCTTCAAATGTGTGGTAAGGGGGTGGGCAGCCGTGTAGTCATTCCACGTTTGTGGTGGTTAGTTCAACTGATAGGACTTCTCGTTTGGCGGCGAATGCTTCTCAAAGGATAAATAGGAATATGATGACTGCTACCATGGAAATTATAGAGCCGATGGAAGAGACAGTGTTTCAAAGGGCATAGGCATCCGGGTAGTCCGAATATCGTCGTGGTATTCCTGCCAGACCGAGGAAGTGTTGGGGAAAGAATGTGAGATTGACCCCAAGAAATATAACCCCAAAGTGGATTTTGGATCAGGTGCTATGAAGGGTGTACCCCGAAAAGAGGGGGAATCAGTGTACAAACCCCGCCATAATCGCAAATACGGCCCCCATAGAGAGAACGTAGTGGAAGTGGGCTACCACGTAGTATGTGTCGTGGAGTACGATGTCTAGGGATGAATTGGATAGGACAATTCCTGTTAGGCCCCCTACCGTGAATAAAAAGATAAAGCCCAGGGCCCAAAGAAGTGGGGTCTCTCATTTGATTGAGCCTCCGTGTAAGGTAGCTAGTCAGCTAAATACTTTTACGCCTGTTGGAATAGCGATAATTATTGTTGCGGATGTAAAATAGGCACGGGTATCTACATCCATCCCGACCGTAAACATATGGTGGGCTCAGACGATAAATCCTAGTAGCCCGATAGCTATTATAGCCCAAACCATGCCCATGTAGCCGAAGGGTTCTTTTTTACCGGCGTAGTAGGCAACGACGTGTGAAACGATGCCAAACCCGGGTAAAATTAAAATGTAAACTTCTGGGTGGCCGAAGAATCAAAATAGGTGTTGGTATAGGATGGGGTCTCCTCCCCCGGCCGGGTCAAAGAATGTTGTGTTGAGATTACGGTCTGTGAGAAGCATGGTGATGGCCGCGGCTAAAACCGGAAGTGACAAAAGGAGCAGGACAGTTGTGACGAGAAGGGACCACACAAATAATGGCGTTTGATATTGGGAGATAGCTGGGGGTTTCATATTGGTAATTGTGGTAATAAAGTTAATAGACCCAAGAATTGAGGAGACACCTGCCAGGTGGAGGGAGAAGATGGCGAGATCTACAGAGGCACCGGCGTGGGCTAAATTACCGGCTAAAGGGGGATAAACGGTCCACCCGGTTCCTACTCCAGCTTCTACCCCGGAGGATGAAAGGAGGAGAAGTAGGGAGGGAGGAAGAAGTCAGAAGCTTATGTTATTTATCCGAGGGAATGCCATGTCAGGGGCTCCAAGTATTAGTGGGAGGAGCCAGTTTCCGAAACCCCCGATCATGATGGGTATCACTATAAAGAAGATTATTACGAAAGCATGCGCTGTTACGATGACATTATAAATTTGGTCGTCGCCTAGAAGGGCGCCAGGTTGACTGAGCTCGGCTCGAATTAAAAGGCTGAGAGCTGTGCCAACTATTCCGGCTCAGGCACCGAATACTAGATAAAGGGTGCCAATGTCTTTGTGGTTGGTGGAGAAGAATCAGCGTGTGATTGCCACAGGTAGGGTGGCCGAGAGTATAGGCGGTGGGTTGTAGCCCCGAAGACAGAGGTTCAAATCCTCTTCCTATCAAGTCCTGTGGTGAAAACCACGTCAGATTGCAAATCTGAAGATGTAGGCTTATACCTGCCGGGGCTTTCCCCGCCTTGCCCGTCTTACGGCGGGGAAAGGTAGATGAATGCTCGCTGGCTTGAGCACTTAGCTGTTAACTAAGAATTTGTAGGATCGAGGCCTTCTCATCTAGGAAGGCTTTAGCTTAATTAAAGTGTCTGGGTTGCATTCAGAAGATGTAGGATAGAGTCCTGCAGGTCTTATCAGGGGCTAGGAGATTTTCACTCCTGCTTAGGGCTTTGAAGGTCCTTGGTCTTGTTATTCCTAAGCCCCTATATCACTAATACCAGGATGGCCGGAGTAATGGGTAATAGGGCTAGGGCTATAACTATTATTAGGGATAGTGGCAGGGTGTTTTGTGTGCTTGGGAGACGTCAGGGGGTTAATGAGTTGTTGGTGCTAGGGGAGATGGTTAAGGTCATGGCGTAACAGAGTCGGAGGTAGAAGTATAGGCTTAGGAGGGCTGCAAGTGCTATAAGGGTTGCTGTGAGGGGTAGATCCTGCTTAGTTAGTTCCTGTAGAATTAGTCATTTGGGTATAAAACCGGTCAGGGGAGGGAGCCCCCCCAGGGATAGAAGTATTAGAACGGCAAGGGCTGCAAGGCCAGGGGTTTTGGCTCAGGCTAGGGCTAGAGTGCTGATTTTGGTGGAGGAGGTGGATTTTAAAGTCAAGAATGCTGCGGAGGTTATTGCGATGTATGTTCCCAGGGCTAAGAGGGTTAAATGTGGTGCAAATTGTAGTACAATAATTATCCAGCCAAGGTGGGAGATGGAGGAATAAGCTAAGACTTTGCGTAGCTGGGTTTGGTTTAATCCGCCCCAGCCCCCCACTAGAGCAGAGGAGACTCCTAAAGTTGTTAGTACTACGGGGTGTATGGCGGGTGCGATTTGTAAAATTAGTGCGAATGGGGCCAGCTTTTGTCAAGTGGAAAGAATTAAACCTGTAGTAAGGTCTAAGCCTTGCATAACCTCGGGCAATCAGAAGTGTAGGGGGGCTAAGCCCAGTTTTAGGGCTAGGGCAATTATAATTATTGTGGCAGTTACTGGGTGAGATAGTTGGGTGATCTCCCATTCTCCAAGTATCCAGGCGTTGGTCGTGCTTGCGAATAGAATTATGGCTGCAGCTGTGGCTTGCGTTAGGAAATATTTGGTTGTGGCTTCTACTGCTCGTGGGTGGTGATGTTGAGCCATGAGTGGGATGATGGCGAGAGTGTTGATTTCAAGTCCCATTCATGCCAGGAGTCAGTGGGAGCTGGCGAAAGTTAGGGTGGTGCCAAGTCCCAGGCTAGATAATAATATAGCTAGTACGTAAGGGTTCATTAGTAGGGGAAGGGGTTTAACCAACATGTCAGGGGTATGGGCCCAAAAGCTTAATTAGCTGACCTTACTAGAAAGTGGTGTAGTGGGAGCACCTGGAGTTTTGATCTCTTGAGCATGGGTTCAAGTCCCTTCTTTCTAAGGAATTGGGGGGATTTTAACCCCCGTGTGTCATTCTATCAAAATGGTCCTTGAGTTCGGGCACAATTCCTACACTATAGTTGTGGGGGGAGTCCTGCAAATGCGATTGGGAGGGCAATGTGTCACAATACTATGGCCAAGGTTAGGGGTAAGAAGTTTTTTCAGATTAAGTGTATGAGTTGGTCATATCGAAATCGGGGGTATGAAGCTCGTACTCACAGGAAAATAATAGAAAGGAGGGCAGCTTTTGTTATGAGGTTGATGGCGGTTAGTTCTGGGAGGGATGGAAAGTGAGATGCGCCTAGAAATAGAATAGTTGAAAATGTGTTTATAAGGAGAATGTTGGCATATTCGGCTAGAAAAAATAGGGCGAATGGGCCCCCGGCATATTCTACGTTGAAACCCGAAACGAGTTCGGATTCACCCTCTGTCAGGTCAAATGGGGCGCGGTTTGTCTCTGCGAGGGTAGAAATGTATCATATGGCAGCTAGGGGTCAGGCCGGGATAAGTAGTCAAATGCTTTCTTGGGTGATATTAAATATTTGTAATGTAAAACCTCCCGTAAAGATAATAATAGAAAGAAGGATGAGCCCTAGGCTTACCTCGTAGGAAATTGTTTGAGCTACTGCTCGTAGGGCCCCGATTAGGGCGTATTTTGAGTTGGATGCTCATCCTGAGCCGAGAATGGAGTAAACTGCTAGGCTGGAGAGGGCTAGGACAAAAAGAATTCCTAGGTTAAGGTCGGTGACTGGGTAGGGGATGGGTATGGGGGCTCAAAGGGTGAGAGCGAGGGTTAGGGCGAGTATGGGGGTGGCGAGAAATAAAAATGGGGAGGATGTGGAGGGGCGTAGGGGTTCTTTAATAAATAGTTTTACGCCGTCTGCAATGGGTTGGAGGAGTCCGTAGGGGCCTACAATATTTGGCCCCTTGCGATGTTGCATATAGCCAAGTACTTTTCGCTCCAAAAGAGTTAGGAAGGCGACTGCTAGGAGTACGGGGATGATGTAAGCGAGGGGGTTAATAAGATAAATGAGTAAAATGGTAAGCATGGTTGGGGAGAGGATTTGAACCTCTGGTAGAAAGGGCTTAGGCCTTTTGCATTTACCGGGCTCTGCCACCCCAACATGCCCTTATCTGGGGCTGAGGGATTGCGCCCCCTTGTCTGGTTTAGTTGTTTTCATCAGGTGGGGGTGGGGCATACTTGAAGCATGGGCCCCTCTTTTCCGGCCCTTTCGTACTAGGAAAAGTAGCGTTACAGATAGAAACTGACCTGGATTACTCCGGTCTGAACTCAGATCACGTAGGACTTTAATCGTTGAACAAACGAACCCTTAATAGCGACTGCACCATTAGGATGTCCTGATCCAACATCGAGGTCGTAAACCCCCTCGTCGATAAGGACTCTGGGAGAGGATTGCGCTGTTATCCCTGGGGTAACTTGGTTCGTTGATCGGTTTTAGCCGGATCATTTGTGGTCAGATGTTCTGAGGCTTAGAGAGGTGTCTCTTGGCTTTAGGAGTGATCCCGGTCCACGTGGGGGCTTATTTTTCCCCCGCGGTCGCCCCAACCGAAGACATGTTGGACATGTTTATACTTTGTTTATACCTTTAGGTTTGGTTGTTTAACGTAGTTGGCCTTGTGTCTTAAGCTCCACAGGGTCTTCTCGTCTTGTAGGAGTATACCCGCTTCTGCACGGGTAGATCAATTTCATTGACTTAGAAAAGGAGACAGCTAAGCCCTCGTGATGCCATTCATACAGGTCTTTATTTAAAAGACAAGTGATTGCGCTACCTTCGCACGGTCAAAATACCGCGGCCGTTAAACTTATAGTCACAGGGCAGGCGGGACCTCCTATGTTCTGATTTGCAGGAGGCGGTGTTTTTGGTAAACAGGCGAGGCTTGTGTTTGCCGAGTTCCTTCTTTTCTTTTGGGTCTTTCCTTTTGTGGGCACTCCTGTGTTGGGGTAACGATGTGTGTGTGCGGGTTTTTCTGGGCTATAGTTAAATTCGCAGTGCTCTCTTTGATTGAGTTCGTTGTTTGTTAGTGGAGAATCCGAGCTAACTTACACATGTGCTAGGAGAAGGGTGTCCTTCTTATTACTCATTTTAGCATTGTCTCTTCTATGGGGGCATAGGGCGGCCTAATACTATTAGGGGATTTGGGTTGGTTATCAGAATAAGGGGTCTTTGGTCCGTATGAGCTTTAACGCTTTCTGTGCAGATGGCTGCTTTTAGGCCCACTGAAACGGTTGGCCTTGTCAAATATGATCCTCTGCCTCCTGGTAAGGTTGTGTCCTGGTTCAAAGGAGCTGTACCTCCTTTGACTAACTCCCTTGTGCTTTCTCTAGGTCTAGTGTTCGTGTACTACTGGCTGTGACCTGAGGAGTAAGGGGCTGAACTTATATCCATTTCTTAGGCAACCAGCTATAACCGGGTTCGGTAGGTTTATCACCTCTACTCGGAGCTCTTCCCACTCTTTTGCCACAGAGACGGGTTGGCCCTTTAATAGGCTGTCTCGGAGTAGCTCACTCGGTTTCGGGGTTCGAACTAAAGTCCTCTTTGCTCGGATAGTGCTGGCTAAATCATGATGCAAAAGGTACGAGGATTAATCTCTGCTTTTTAAGGCTTAAATGGGTTGTTTCATTTCTTTTTCAACTTTCCCTTGCGGTACTTTCTCTATTGCTTTGTAGTTCCTTTTCTGTCTCCCATACTAGGGTGGAAAAATGATTTGTTTATTATTTTTGGTTTCTGTTGGATTAATTATGTTGTTAATTTATTCCTGTAGTTAAGCTAGTTGTTGAGCTCAGGGCGACCCAATTTGCATGGGTGTCTTCTCGGTGTAAGGGAGATGCTTAACTGTCTCAGCCACGCCCTGGTTACTCCAAGTGCACCTTCCGGTACACTTACCATGTTACGACTTGCCTCCCCTTGATGAATTAATCTTGTTATTTACTTTAAGGGTTTAAGTTTGGGGAGAGTGACGGGCGGTGTGTGCGCGTCTCAGAGCCGGATTCAAAAGAACTCTCTATTTTCTTTTTACTGCTAAATCCACCTTCGGGCGTCCGATTTCATGGCGCCGTTCGTAGTATTCTGATTCAGAAAATGTAGCCCATTTCTTCCCACCCCGTACGCTACACCTCGACCTGACGTTCTGGGTTCTGTCCATTTTGCTTACTATGGGACCTTCACAGGGTAAGCTGACGACGGCGGTATATAGGCGGGGTTGACAAGAGGTGGTGAGGTTTAACGGGGGTTATCGGTTTTAGAACAGGCTCCTCTAGGTGGGTCTGAGACACCGCCAAGTCCTTTGGGTTTTAAGCTGACGCTTGTAGTTCCCTGGCGGATGTTGGTTGTGGGGCAACATCTAAGTTTACGGCTGAGCATAGTGGGGTATCTAATCCCAGTTTGTATCTCAGCTGTCGTGGGGTCGGGTGGGCTTAAATAAAGCTACTTTCGTGATAGGGCTTCGTGCCCCCAGATGCGTATGACGGCCGAGGGGGTCTTCGGCTTTAGTCGGGTGCACTCCATAACCACTCTTTACGCCGTACTTATCAACTGGGGCCTCTCGTATAACCGCGGTGGCTGGCACGAGTTTTACCGGCCCTCTTAGCCTTAACTAAGTCAAGTTTTCACTTATGGCTTAATGTTTATCACTGCTGAGTTCCCTTGGGGGTGTGGCGTAGCAAGGCGTTTTGGGCCAACAGAGTGTGCCTGATGCCGGCTCCTCGTCCCCAAACAGGGGATTAAGGGCATTCTCACGGGGGTGCGGAGACTTGCATGTGTAAATTGGGCTAAAGCTGACAGTAAAGTTAGGACCAAGCCTTTGTGCCTGCGGGACTTTTGATGGTCCATTTCAACATCTTCAATGTTACGCTTTGCTTAAGCTACGCTAGC